TAGTAAAAACCCGTCTTTATTGAAGAAGACAAGACCCTTTCGTTAGAAGTCAGAAAGAACCTAAAAGAAAGAGGACTGGAATCCATACATTGATTCTTTTTTTTTTTGTTTTCGCAATTTTTTTGAACCGTATGCATCAAAAGATGCGTGTACGGTTCCTAAGGGCTACAATTGTACCCTAATCAACCGACTTTATCGAGAAAGATTACTTTTTTTAGGACAAGCAATTGATAGCGAGATCTCAAATCAACTTATTGGTCTTATGATATATCTCAGTATTGAAGATGATAACAAAGATCTGTATTTGTTTATAAACTCTCCCGGCGGATGGGTAATACCTGGAGTAGCGATTTATGATACTATGCAATTTGTACGACCAGATGTCCATACAATATGCATGGGGTTAGCTGCTTCAATGGGATCCTTTATCCTGGTCGGAGGAGCAATTACCAAACGTCTAGCATTCCCTCACGCTTGGCGCCAATGAGGTTTTTATTTAAGAGAAAAAAGAAGACTATGCCTTCGCCCTATGAAATATGAATATATATTCAGTAATAATAGCATGGCACTTCGAATTCGATATGATAAAATTTTGCATTGTTTTTCAAAACATTAGATTATGTATCGAGAGAGTAGTATGGGAGAGAGGGTATTTCCGATTTTCTCTTATTTATCGGGAGTCCCGCTCAGCGTCACAAACCTTTTTTGTTCAGCTCTTAACAATATTTATGTTATGCAAGGAGTGCGAAAAAAAAAACAAGATTTTTTCTTTGATTGGCTCAAAAAGAAACTTTGGGATTGCTGAATCACAGACAAAAAACAATGAAAATTAATATAAATATATAAGGCAACGGAGCCATCATAGTAGTTTTTAACTATTCCAAAACGAAGGGTGGCAATTTGATCATTTAACCCATCTGGGTCTGGTATATTTTACTTTTCTCTCTCTTTCTTGAATGGAAGGTAAAGGTCAATTTTATTGTAAAGCCGTATGCATATGCAATGCACCAAAGATGCCCGTACGGTTGTTCAATTCTATCTTTTTCCTATTAGTCTTTATCTTTCTTTTCTCTTTTCATCATGCGAGATAGAGGAACTTTTTATTATGTTATATCATCAGGGTAATGATCCATCAACCTGCTAGTTCGTTTTATGAGGCACAAACGGGAGAATTTATCCTGGAAGCGGAAGAATTGCTGAAACTGCGTGAAACCATCACAAGGGTTTATGTACAAAGAACAGGCAACCCCTTATGGGTTGTATCCGAAGACATGGAAAGAGATGTTTTTATGTCAGCAACAGAAGCACAAGCTTATGGAATTGTTGATCTTGTAGCGGTTGAATGAAAATAAGACGGATTTCACACAAATCCGTGATTTGAGATTTTATCTATGAGTTTACTATTCTATTAATGGAAGTAATTCATAATTATCCGGTTAGGATCAATCTAAACCAGCCCATTATGTATACAATTCAGCATGCCAACTATTAAACAACTTATTAGAAATACAAGACAGCCAATCAGAAATGTCACGAAATCCCCCGCTCTTCGGGGATGCCCTCAACGTCGAGGAACATGTACTCGGGTGTATGTGCGACTCGTTTAGATCATATCATGAGCTAGTACAAAAGCAAGAAAACAAACTTTCCAGTATCAATGATCAGTACCGGTGAATAGGATAGAATGTAAGAAGGGATTCCATTCATTATCTAAAAATAATCAAAGTTATCATATTCCTACATTGTGTATAAATTTTATGGTTTCCGTTGGTGCAAATCCAATCACCTCAATTTAAGATGAGAAGCAATTCTCCAGTGGTAGCAAATGGTTATCCATTAAGCGTAGGAAATCTTATTTCTATTTAAAAGGCATAAAGATTAAGCTCCTACTCTGGCAAGAACGGACTAAGAGGGTCAGCTACCCAGCTAACTTTCATAATTAAATACCGTTACTGTATAGGTGGATCTCATTGTGAAAGGCCTATTACTGGATAATTCATGGGTAGAGCCAAAAAGAGTGAACTATACAAGTTACCAATAACGTTGATTAAATGAAGTAGTAAAGGCTCCGGTGTATAGAGAAGACCTCACCGTTTAAAAAGTCACCATAGAAACGAAGGAACCCGCCATTTCTTTATCCATTTATATTTTTTCTTTTTGACACCTATAACAGAATATAATTTCTTATTTCGCATTGAAATGCCTAAAAAAAGAAAAAATCGCGGTCAGGAAGGTTATAGTAGCCAAAGCCATTGGAATTTTTATTTTATACATTGGAGAAATCCGTTTTGTTATTAATAGAGTAGGAAAGGGGAAAAGAATAACTAAAAGAAAAGAAATAAATTAGTTATTCGTGAAAGTTTCATCTATTCAATGACTAGAATTAGACGGGGATATATAGCTCGTAGACGTAGAACAAAAATTCGTTTATTTGCATCAAGCTTTCGAGGGGCCCATTCAAGACTTACTCGAACTATTACTCAACAGAAAATAAGAGCTT